CAATAAAGGGTTCTAGTAAACTAAAACCATTGTTTTCTAGCTATTTGGCTTCAATCTCCCTTTTCCAGTTCAGCACAAAAATTGAAGATTTAGTTACGATTGAAAGTTTTCTACTATCATCCATAGACCCTTTATTCATACTCATTCAATTGAAAGAATTGATCCAATCAAAAAAATTATGCTTCTCGACTTCATAATCCAATTTTTTTTATTCCAATTCTGATTGACTTTTGGATAGAAATCGTGAGAATGTATTTTATTTCCTCAAATAAAATATTGAGGGATAAAGGATTAAATCTTTTTAAGAAATAAAGTTTTTGATCTGAATATGAAAAATAAAAAATGGAAAGACCGCTTAACTATTGAAGTTGTTAATAGAACGAATCACACTTTTACCACTAAACTATACCCGCTACATATTCATTATTGGATATGAATGGACCATTTGTCCAACACTATTTGGACAAAAAAGTAATGAGACACAGTCAAGATAAAGATAGCATCAGAATCATTAAAATTCCAGCATTGACATGTATTTTGTTCTGACGCGGGCTTGAAAGAAAATAAAAGAAAATTAGATTTTATATTTAAAATTTTTATATTTATAAATTTTTATATTTATAATAAAAATATAATAAATATATATAATTAATAAATATATATAATTAATATATAAAATATATATATATAAATAATAATAATGTTAATGTATATATTATATATAATATAAATAATATTAAATAATATAAAAATAAAATATAAAATAAAAATATATAATAAAAATATATAAAATATATATATAATATATATAATATATATAGAATATAAATATAGAATAAATATATATATAGTATGTAGAAATAGATAGAAATATAGATAGTATAAATATATATAGTATATAGAAATAAGATTAAGATAATAAATATTAATAATATTAATATATATTAATCTGGATTATATAGAATTTAAGATAATTTACTGGATTATAGATAATTTAGAGAATTTCTAAGATAATCTATATAAATCCATATATTAGAATCTAACACTATTTCTAATAACTAATAATGGGAATTAAAATATCTCTTCTTGTTTCGATAAGAATTTTGATTTAATATAAAAACAAAAATTGTTTTGTTCGTTGGAACAAAAGAAGTACTGGCCCGGCCAGTACTTAACCAGGCCGGGTAAACGAACCCTTTGTACAAAATAAAAGAAATAAGAAATAAAGTATTCTTTCTATATGTAGAAATCTGTTTCGACTCATTATAAAAATTTAATTAATTTAATTACTGATCAAATTCGTGGATATCTGACACTTTATCCATTTTTTTATGTGTTTTTATTACACTTTTTCTATATTTTAGTTATTAGATTTTTATCTATTGTTATTGTTCGAATTTCATTTAAAATGAAAGAAGTGAAGTATATATTCTTATTATATTCTTATATACAATGATTACATTAATGATTACATTACTTTTTTTTTTTTAGATTACTTAATCTTATAATTAATAAAAAAGAAGGAAAATACAAATTTTTCTCAATCTTGGCTTCACGTGTCACATCACACGATAAACTTTAATTTTTCAATGGGGAGAGGTGGCTGAGTGGACTAAAGCGTCGGATTGCTAATCCGTTGTACGAATTTTTCGCACCGGGGGTTCGAATCCCCCTCTCTCCGACCCACCCGATCACTTGAATTTTTATAATTTTGAAGAATTTATTATTATTAATTTTCTTTTATTTTTATGAAATTTTTATCTTTCTTTATCTAGTATCTATTCCATTTATTGATAGATTTACCTATGAAAAACGAAAAACGAATCTCATCTCTTTTTTTATTCCTCGCGCCCAGGATTACGCCCCGGATCATTAGATAAGAATCCGAAGATGAAGAGAGAAACAAAGAATATTACTACTGTGTAAACGAAGAGTTTAAGAGTAAGCATTACACAATCTCCAAGATAAATAATATAATTTTTTTTTTAAAGGAAATAGATCACCTATTTTACGACACACGCTATACATTAATATATTTACATTATATTGTCATATCTATAATTAGATATTGTATGGGATCTTAGAAAGAGAAGGTTAGAACAAAGGAAGAAATAAGCTGATCAAAAATCAGCGCTCCCTTATTAAAATTTAAAATTAAATTCAATATATCAATATACAATATAAAATACCAGAATTTAGCTTTTTTAATCGAGGGTTCCTAATGTCAGACTTATCCGATCTTATTTATTTTTTTAATCAAAATATCATCTTTTTTTATCGAAGAAATCACGAATATAAATTGAATAGAGATTCATTTTTTATCGAAAACTTACGGCAGCTTGCCAAACAAAGGCTAAGAGAAAAAAGAGTACAGGGATAACTGGCATAACGTCTACGATTGGATTGAAAAAGGCATAAGCCTCGGGTAATTTGGCGAATAAAAAACTACTCGAATAAAGGTTAGAATTAAGACAGATACAGATTAAACTAAAAGTATTAAACATAACAAACATTTTTTTCTTGTTCTTTAAAATGAAATTGAAATGATAATAAATTATCAGATTTGATTGAGTTGTTTTTATGAGATAAAAATAAAAAAGGTGGATAAAAGATAAAAAAAATTCTTCTTTTTCTTTTACCTCTCCTCAATCAAAAATACTTCCTTACATTTTACAATCAAGTTAAATTAAAATACTTAGAATATAAGGAATTCTACTTTCATACAATATCTTAATTGAATTTTATGTAATGATCAATGAATCTTTTTTATTCTATATCTACATGTGTTGAATCCTAGGGACAACATGTCCTATATTTATTTTGGTTGGTTATTGACGAATAGTCAATATTGAGCTTAGGTTTTCTTAGAAAAAAAGAAAAATGGGGCGTGGCCAAGCGGTAAGGCAACGGGTTTTGGTCCCGTTACTCGGAGGTTCTAATCCTTTAATCAATATTGAGCTTAGGTTTTCTTAGAAAAAAAGAAAAATGGGGCGTGGCCAAGCGGTAAGGCAACGGGTTTTGGTCCCGTTACTCGGAGGTTCGAATCCTTCCGTCCCAGGTCGTTATTCATCATAAACGAGGGATTCTTCTCTATTTAAATAGAATTTAAATTCAAATTAAGGAATTAAAAATTTTTCTGTTTAACGTTGGATACAATGTGATCCAATCCTTTATTCTGAAATTTAATAATGATTCTAAGTAGCTGAAAATCTTTAGCCATTCATGGGGATTTCTTTTTCATTTGAATAAAAGTAAAAATAAAAGATTTTTTTTTCATGTGATTTTCTTCATATGATAAAATATGGGGTTAATTTAAGTGAAATCCTTTTCGGACAAAAACTTATCTATCTATGGATAGGTAAGTGTGATATATTATATATCGGTTCAGCCAATGACTATTCATGATTTCATATTGAATCAATTGCATACGCTTCAAAATAAAAATCAAGGGAGAGGGATGTTATGGTAAAACTTCGTTTGAAACGATGTGGTAGAAAGCAACGTGCGACTTGAAGGACATGATTGGCTGTGGATTTTGCCATCCATCATTTTCTATAGGAATGAAGATGCTCTTGTCTCGACATAGTTTGTCCTGCTAGGAACCTAATTTCATTTGCCTTAGGTTGGTAAATAAAAAGACTAATGGTATAGCATATGGTGGAGCTCGAGTAAAAACGATTGATTTATTTATCGGGAGAATAATCTAGGGTTAGTGATAATCAATAAGTTAGACCAACTTTGTAAATAGATCATTAGTAAATAGATCATCAATAGAATATATAAATGGAGAGGTTAAAATTTTAACAAGTTTGAAATAAAAAAAAAAAGTCAAATTTGTCGAAATTTTAAAACTGTTTTGATCAAAAGTGTATCACAAAGAAATCAATCTTTCGTATGATTGTTCTTTTTTCCATATAAAAAAAAGGTATGTTGCTGCCTTTTTGAAAAGGAGTAAGGATCACCAAAGTAATGTCTAAACCCAAAGATTTCACAAATCGTAAAGCAAAGACAACGACTTCCGGAACAAGTAAATACTATTTTCACTTGTCTCAACAATTGGATCAGAATGAGCAAAAAAAAAAATAGATCCTAAAGGAGACAAAAAAATAAGTTAGAGACAGCTCAATAAATTAGAAAGATTTCCTTTCGAACTCTTTTAAAACTATCCAACTTGAGTTAGGAGTACGACTGAGATTTTTTTTCTGTAAAGATATACTGTAAAGATATAATATAGTATAAATAGTATAATTATAGAATATATAGTATATTATAGTATATAGAATAGAATTATAGAATCATCTTTTCTTGAGCCGTATGAGGCGAAAACCTCCTATACGTTTCTAGGGGGGGCATCCTTTATCTACATCTATCCCAATGAGCCATCTATCGAATCGTTGCAATTGATGTTCGATCCCGAAGAGAAGGAAGAGATCTTCGAAAAGTGGGTTTTTATGATCCGATAAATAATCAAACTTATTTAAATGTTCCTGCTATTCTATATTTCCTTGAAAAGGGTGCTCAACCCACAGGAACTGTTCATAATATTTTAAGGAAGGCAGAACTCTTTAAATAAATAATTTCGAGTTTATTTTGATCAGAATAAAAGTCATGAATAGAAAAAGCTAGTACCTATCCTTAGTACCTATCCTTGTGTAATTCTTTATTCAAAGTTTGGTCTTTTCTTGTTCTATCTTAATCTTATTCTTATTTAATTTAGTTTATTTTATTTCTTTTTTTCTTGTTGTGGAACCCCCCCCCCTGTTGGGGGGGGGTAATCTTTCTTCTTGTATTTGTATTGTACCTTTATTTATTTTTATTTATTTTTTGATTAAGGAAACCTGATATTTTTTTTTTCTATATTTTATATCTACCTTATTTTTTACGCTCAAATCTCTTATTTATCATTTGTGTTGTGCTAATCCAATATCTAATAATATCCAATACAATATTTTATTTAATTCTAATTATATATTTAATTCTAATTATATTATATTTATTATTATATATTTATATATTATATTAATTATATTATTATATTAATTATATTATTATATTAATTATATTACTAATATTAATATTATATTAATTATATTTTATATTAATATTAATTATATTACTAATATTAATATTTTATAATATTAATATTAATTATATTACTAATATTTAGATTTTATTTTATTTATTTAATTTATTAAATATTAATATTTTTTTTTTTTTATAAAAAGTCCATTCATATTGACAATGGCGTATCGAACAGATATAATTATCTCGTAGATAAGTGGTTTGTCAATTTGCCAATTCTATTTTGAATCTCTTGTTTTTTGAACCGGATCCTATTGATATTTTGTTGTTTAGATTGGTTTTCTTCCTAGTTCCATGTTTTGATGTAGTTGTGCAGTTCAATTCCATTGATTTTTATTTTATTTTTATTTTGATCATATCTACACATCATATAGATCCGGGTTGCTAACTCAACGGTAGAGTACTCGGCTTTTAAGTGCGACTATGATCTTTTACACATTTGGATGAAGGAAGGAATTCGTCAAGACTATTGGTAGAGTTTATAAGAACGCGACTGATCCTGAAAGGTAATGAATGGAAAAAAGAGCATGTCGTTAAATATGAAATATAATTTTAATAAATAAAATAATCATAAAAAAATTTAATACTCATAATATAACATAAGAATTCTAGTTGGGTCTAGTGAATAAATGGATAGAGCCTTATGGCTCCAATTCGAGTAAGACGAAAAAGTAACGAGCTTATCTTCTTAATTTGAATTAATTTGAATGAAGACCCGATCTAATTAGACGTTAAAAATAGATTAGTGCCTGATGCGGGAAAAGGTTCTCTTGTTAATTGTGAGTGGACCATTGATTCTTTTTTTTTTCTTGAATCCTAATTATTCTTTATTTTAAATTTAAGACAGATGTGTACTAAGAAATAGTATACTGATAAAAAAAATTTATTCCAAGGTCAAAAGAGCGATCGGGTTGCGAAAATAAAAGATTTTATACCTTTTCCTTATTTTTCTTCTTGTTATTTTAGATTTTCTTTATTTCTTTTATTGTTATTCTAGTTATATTAACAATAAATCCGATTGTATAGAAAGGGAAAGAAAAAAGATCTGTTGATTGGGCTCTCTGTCTCCGGGGTATATATTCTTTATTTGTTCTTAACTTTTATATAATCTATATAATCTTTTTACCATTACGTTATTTACATCACAATCAATATAAATATAACAGTATGTATATATAATAATATAATAATATATAATATAATATAAAAGTATAATATAAAATATAATAATAATATATAAATAATAAATATAAATATATTAAATATATTATTATAATAAATTATAATATATAATAATAATAAAGTATAGAATTTTATAATTTATAATAAAGGATATCTAAAAAAAAATGTAATGTAATTGTATTACTGTAGTGTAATACTGTATATTACTGTATATACTAATAATACACTAATATACTACAGTGTTATTTATAGTTCTAGTATAGTATAAAAGTATAAAGAATATACTACGTATAATATACAATACACATACGCCGTTCTGACCATATTGCACTATGTTATCATTTAATAACAATAACACAAGAAGCGACTCCCTTTTTTGTTTTCATCAGTATAAATGTACGTAAATGGAAAAATTTCTGGATTTCGGCAACAAAACTTCCTATATCCGCTACTCTTTCAGGAGTATATTTACTCACTTGCTCATGATCATAACTTCAATAGTTTGATTTTTTACGAACCCGTGGAAATTATTGGTTATGACAATAAATCTAGTTTAGTACTTGTGAAACGTTTAATTACTCAAATGTATCAACAGAATTTTTTTATTTCTTCGTTTAATGATTCTAACAAAAAAGAATTTTGGGAGTACAAGAATTTTTTTTCTTCTCATTTTTCTTCTCAAATGGTATCAGAAGGTTTTGGAGTCATTCTGGAAATTCCATTCTCGTCGCAATTAGTATCTTTTTCTGAATCTTCTGAAGCAAAAAAAATACTAAAATATCAGAATTTACGATCTATTCATTCAATATTTCCCTTTTTAGAGGACAAATTTGTACATTTGAATTATGTGTCAGATCTACTAATACCTCATCCCATACATCTGGAAATCTTGGTTCAAGTACTTCAATGCTGGATCAAGGATGTTCCTTCTTTGCATTTATTGCGATTTCTTTTCCACGAATATCATAATTTGAATAGTCTCGTTACTTCAAAGAAATTCATTTACGCCTTTTCAAAAATAAAGAAAAAATTCCTTTGGTTCCTATATAATTCTTATGTATATGAATGCGAATATTTATTCCTATTTATTCGTAAACAATCTTCTTATTTACGATCAACATCCTCTGGAGTCTTTCTTGAGCGAACACATTTCTATGTAAAAATAGAGCATCTTATAGTAGTGTGTTGTAATTCTTTTCAGAAGATCCTATGCTTTCTCAAGGATACTTTCATGCA